TAAATTCATGAGGAAGCGGTATTTCTTTAGGATCTACTCCAGCGTTTAGAAATTGGTTAATCGGTAAAGATACATGTACTTGATGTCCTGCCCAAGAAAGGGACCCAAGTCCTAGTAGCCCTGCTAAATGGTGATTCAACATAGATTCTACATCTTGGAACCAAGCCAATTTTGGAGCTGCTTTGTGATAATGGAACCAACCAGCAAAAAGCATTAAGGCTGCGAAGACCAAGGCGCCAATTGCGGTACAATAAAGTTGTAATTCACTAGTTATTCCGGATGCTCGCCAAATCTGAAAAAAGCCAGAGGTTATTTGTATTCCTCGGAAGCCTCCGCCCACATCTCCGTTCAGGATTTCTTGGCCCACTATTGGCCAAACCACCTGAGCACTAGGTCCAATGTGAGTAGGATCGCTCAGCCATGCTTCATAATTGGAAAAACGAGCACCGTGGAAATACATGCCACTCAGCCAAAGAAAGATGATAGAGAGTTGGCCGAAATGGGCACTAAATACTTTTCGAGAGATTTCCTCCAAATCACTGGTATGACTATCAAAATCGTGAGCATCAGCATGTAGGTTCCAGATCCAAGTGGTAGTATCAGGTCCCTTAGCTATTGTTCTTGAGAAATGACCGGGTTTAGCCCATTCCTCGAAAGAAGTTTTTATGGGATCCCTATCTACCAAAATTTTGACTTCTGGTTCCGGCGAACGAATAATCATTGAGTCCTCCTCTTTCCGGACAACACATACAAAGAAACCCGCCAACAGTCACTCAAGTAATTAGTGAACCGATGATAGATGCTTAGAATTTTTTTCTTTCTCTTCTATCTCCCATCTATTCATCTATTTTCTTTAGTTATTCACTAGAGCAATTATGATCTGGAAGTTGATCTGGGGCAAGTGTTCGGATCTATTATGACATATCCACAGGGTGCTCAACGGACCCTTTTTTTTTTTTTTTTAATTAAAAAAAGTTTTCGCGCCTTTACATTGGTACACAAAGAGCGTTTTTTATAACCTAACCTAGTGTATTCATATTTCAATTATTAAGTTCTGAAATGTAGCCTATTTTTTTTATAGAGGATATTATCCTATTTCAATAAACGCTTATTTAGTCATTACTAAGAAACATTCTAGTATTCATATTTAGTCATTTTAAAATCTCTTTTATTGGTTTTATTTTAATAGTCGAAAAGAAAAAATAGAAAAAACTAGATATATAGATATTCTCATATTTATGTACTACTTACCCCTAGAGACTACCAGATGAAATAGAACGATTTGAGAAAAGGATATAATGGAATTTTTTTTCTTTGATTGGTTCTTCTAAAAAAAGAATCTATTTTATTTGACCGAGAGGGCCAAGAAACTAAAAAACGATTAATTGTAAAAACAAATAAAGATATATATAGAATAAAAAAAAAGAAACAAAGGGAAAGCTCTTATTCGAAGCGCCTCGTGATCGTCAACCAATTCTGTGCTTCAATATAATTACCAGGAGTAAGCGTTATAGCCTGTTTCCAATACTCAGCGGCTTGAGCAAACCAAGCCTCCGCCATTTCAGAATCTCCTTGTTGAATGGCCTGTTCTCCACGGTCGGAATAGGCGGGTCAATTCCCTCCCTGAGAACCGTACTTGAGAGTTTCCTACCTCATACGGCTCGACAACCAACTCTTTTGTTTTGGTGTACCAGTTTTTTAACTTTAACCCACTTTAACTTTATATCTAATTGAATGTCTAATTGAATGAGATTCCTTATAGATATTTGGTTTTTCTTGGATTAAACAAAAGAGAGTAATTACATGAGTTTCAAACTTTCATTTTGATTTAATTAATATATTAATTAATATAATAAGTTTTATCTTTTCTCCTACCTTCAGAAAAAAAAGGCATATCCACTGTTATTAGATATTAGAATTTTCTGAAAGGTAACTATCCCGCTTTCAGATAAAAATTTATATAGAATCTTTGAAAAAGACTTTTTTTCATACTTCATAAAAAAGAAAAAGACTTACTGTCTTTAGGATCTGATGCTACACCGCTGCTCAATACCTTAGGGGATCTACTCTATTACATAAGTAGATTCCTAAGATTTATCTCATATTATGATATAAATAAACAGCTTTTGTTGTATCGGTCCAAAACCTTTCCAATTGATCTTTACGGTGCTTCCTCTATCAATTAAATCTTTTTTTATCCATAGAAAGAAAGTATTTAGGCATATCTAGTCTTCACTTCATATTTCGACCTATGAAGTTTATTTATTTGCTACAGCTGCTAAAAAATCGTTTTGGACGATGCTTATGTAGAAAGCCCTTTTTTTTTGTTTCTAGTATTTCATTGACTAGCTGTTCGTTCTTTTTTTCTATAGTGGAGATAGTCGCACGTAATGACAGATCACAGCCATATTATTAAAAGCTTGTGGTAAAAAGGGGTTTCGTTCTAATGCCCGAAAATAATATTCTAAAGCTTTGGTATGTTCCCCATTACTTGTGTGGATAAGGCCTATATTATAGAGTATATAACTTCGATCATAGGGGTCAATTTCTAGTCGCATAGCTTCATAATAATTCTGTAATGCTTCCGCATAATTTCCTTCAGATTGAGCCGACATCCGTTACGGTCGTCATTCGCTTTAACGAATTCTCCGTTTCAGAACCGTATGTGAGATTTTCATCTCATACGGCTCCTCCTTTAGGTGCATAATGAAAATAATATATGGAAAAAAGTGATGTCATTATGAACTAAGCGGGGCTAATGTTTTTACAAGAAATCCCTAGCCAACCTTCTTGCAAAAGATCTTTTCTTACTACCAAGTGGGTTCATGCTAGATAAAAATAAAAAAGGAAACTCTAAAAATTTCTTTGTTCTCAACGCCCCTAAATTTCCAGGAATTAGTCACTTCAACAGTCTTCAATGGTTATACGGGTATCCAAAGTACGAACGAGATGGATGTTTATTGTTCCAACCATTTTAATTAGTCCCAATCCCAAAGAAGAAGAAGAAAGGGAATCATTTTGAAGAAAGTTTTCCTGTTGTTGATTTCTCGGCGTAGTGCTTCTTCCCCGATGCCTCCTATTCGTATATTGTATTAGTGTAGTAGGATTGATCTCTAATACGGGAACCATAGGTAAAAACCTTTTGCTCAATACTAGAATTCACAATTGAAGCATCTAAGGCTGCATTAATCGTGGATACATGACAGAAGGGATTGCTTTTTTTATATTCTAAACTTCACCTTCAAAAGCGTAGATTTTTTTTTCAATACTCGTTTTTCTTTCTATTCCAAATCGGCGAGAAATAAAAAAAATAATGATAATCAAATCGCACCATCTCTGTAATAAGTAAATGCCTCTTTTTCTCCGGAAGTTGTCGGAATGACTCGTAATAAGATATCGGCTACAATTGTAAAGGTTTTATCAATAAAATTTCCATTTATACGCGATCTTGGCATAGGTAGTAATCCATTCTATAACTCTTTTTATTTCCTTTACCTTTTCTTTTGTAAGAAAATTTTCTCACAAACAAAGGAATTGTATAGTACGAACTCACATAAAAGCGGACTCATAAAAAAAAAACCTTCTATCTACTTCCAATTCCAATTTTTCCGGTCAAAAAAAAAACCATAATCTAAAAAACGATGAATAACTCGCTATTCACCCAGGTACTCAGTCATAATCCTGATATCGGAGAGATGGCCGAGTGGTTGAAGGCGTAACATTGGAACTGTTATGTAGACTTTTGTTTACCGAGGGTTCGAATCCCTCTCTTTCCTTACTTTCAACTAATTCACCAATCGTACGTGATTGACCACAATGTATCAAATCAAATAAAAAAGAATAGATATAAAATCTACCTTGTTTTGATTTTGAAATAGATTCTTTATTCCTAATTTTTTTGATATGGAAAATGCTGGGAAGAGCAAACAAGGGATCCAAATCTCCCTACCAATCTATGATACATGAATAGGAAAAAGATTCCCCGACAAAATCCCTTACCTTGTGCGTGCCTTTTTTTTAATAAAAAACGAGGGCAAAGCGGAGTTGTCCGAACTCTTGTTTTTAGTTATTTTTTTTACTTAAGTTAGGTTTATTAAGTCTGTCGAGAGTAATATTCTACGACAAGCAATTCATTTATTTTCAAACCGACGCATTTCCTATCTATTATTTGATTGACTAACCCTTCATATTGGAATGTGTGAAGAGTCAGATGGTTTGGCAATTCCTCAGGGGCAGATGAATCAAGAAGATTTTGAACCAAAGTTCTAGAGTTTTGTTCATCCTTCACTGTAATAATATCTCGGGGTTTGCAGCGATAACTTGGTATATCAACTATACGACCATTAACTAAAATATGTCCATGGTTAACTAATTGGCGCGCTTGAGGAATAGTCAAAGCCATACCCAATCGAAAAAGGATGTTATCCAAACGCATTTCAAGTAATTGTAGTAAAACTTGACCTGTTGACCCCTTGGCTTTTCCGGCGATACGAACATATTTAAGTAATTGGCGTTCTGTAAGACCATAATGAAAACGCAATTTTTGTTTTTCTTCTAAACGAATACGATATTGAGATTTTTTTCCGGAGCGTGATTGGTTTCTAAGATCGCTTCCTGCCTTAGGCCTTTTACTAGTTAGTCCCGGTAAAGCCCCCAGACGGCGTATTTTTTTAAAACGAGGCCCTCGGTAACGTGACATAAAGACTCCTTTTTTATTGAAATTGTACAAAACTAAACAAAATTAAAACTGAACTAAATGATAATGATAAATGACGTGAAATCCACTCCAATAAACTATTGGAATACAAAGAGTAAGAAGATATATTCTCTCAATATACAGATTTTTTTTATTGTATATACAATATATATAAATCAAATAAATCACAAAAATTTTTCTTTATTTTCTTTATTTATTTTGCAAAGATCTAACTCTTTTACCCAATATATCTTCCTATATAGAAGTTTATATGACATAATATAAATGGAGTGGTAACTCTTGGAAAAAGGTGAAAGAAGTCTTTTCAATCTTCTTTGATTTTGAAAGTGCATTAAAAATCATGTAAAAAAAACGAAAAAATATGGAAAAGCCGGCTATCGGAATCGAACCGATGACCATCGCATTACAAATGCGATGCTCTAACCTCTGAGCTAAGCGGGCTCAAATAAATATATCATTAAATAAATAAAACATAACCTTAATTAATAGAATATAGCAGTATATCGACTTTCTCATTTTCATTTTATTAGTTTCTAAATAAGAAAATCTTAATTCGATCATAAATCTTTTTTTTTAGTTAAATGATATCTGATTTGAAATTCTTGTTTTTTTGTTCTAACCTCATGCTATTATTATTTTATACTTTTTTTTTTTCTTTTTATTTCTAATATTATAGAATTATTCGAATTAATATTCGAATAGAATTTTTTATAATTATTCGAATTTCAAATCTATGAAGTAGACTTAAAATCTTTTTCCATTGCACATTGTAGAATTCTAAGTTTTAATAATAATTATCAATTTCTTTTCATGAAAGTAAAAAAAAAAAAAGAATCGACCGTTCGACTATTTCTTCAAATTTAAGACAAATATGAGAAAAGGAAGAACATATATATGTTATGTAATATATAACCATATTGAATTGCAAATAAAAAAATGATAGAATCTTTGTTGATTAGACTCAATCAATATGGGTCGGGCTCAAAAAAATGAAAGAAGATACCAAAGAAAAAAGTATCTATATGTAATGAATTCCAAGGTTTCAGCATAAGAAAAAGTGGAAAGACATCATAATGAGATCCTAATAAAAATAAAAAAGGGGATATGGCGGAATTGGTAGACGCTACGGACTTAATTGGATTGAGCCTTGGTATGGAAACCTACTAAGTGATAACTTTCAAATTCAGAGAAACCCTGGAATTAACAATGGGCAATCCTGAGCCAAATCCTTGTTTACGCGAACAAACCCCGGTTTAGAAAGCGAGAAAAAAAAAGGGATAGGTGCAGAGACTCAATGGAAGCTGTTCTAACAAATGGAGTTCACTACCGTGTATTGATAAAGGAATCCTTCGATCGAAACTTCAAATCAAAAATCAAAAAGGATGAAGGAGAAAAACCTATATTGTCTAAATATAGGTAACACAAAACGATCTCAAAAATAACGACCTGAATCTCGATTTCTATTTTTTTATAAACAAAATAGAAATATTGTGAATCAATTCGAAGTTTAAGAAAAAATCAAATATTCATTGATCAAATGATTCACTTCATAGTCTGATAGATCCTTGGTGGAACTTATTAATCGGACGAGAATAAAGATAGAGTCCCATTCTACATGTCAATACTGACAACAATGAAATTTATAGTAAGATGAAAATCCGTTGACTTTTAAAATCGTGAGGGTTCAAGTCCCTCTATCCCCAACTCTACTTCCCAAAAAGTCTGTTTGACACCTTACCTTTTTTTAGTTATTCAAGAATTCATTATCTTTTTTTATTCATCCTACGCTTTTACAAACGAATTTCTTTTCTGATTATATACAAGTCTTGTGGGATATATCATACACGTACAAATGAGAAAGAAATATTGATTTGAATTATTTAGAATCTATATCATTTTTCATTTTCAAACTTAGAAGGTCCTCGTTTATTTAGAAGATCCAAGAAATTCCCGGTCCAAAACTTTTTTAATTTATTACTATTGACATAGACCTAAGTCATCTATTAAAATGATAATGATACTTCGGTAATGGTCTGCATAGCTTAGGTGGTAGAGCATAGGACTGAAAATCCTTGTATCACCATTAGTATGATACTTCGGTAATGGTCGACATAGCTTAGTTGCAGAGGACTGTAAACCCTTATGTCACCATTAGTATGATACTTTAGTAAAAATAAAGGTTGGCATAGCTTAGTTGCAGAGGACTGTAAACCCTCATGTCACCATTAGTATGATACTTTAGTAAAAATAAAGGTTGGCATAGCTTAGTTGCAGAGGACTGTAAATCCTTATGTCACCTTTAGTAAAATCGGGATGATACTTCAGTAGATGATACTTCAGTAGATGATACTTCCGTAAAGGTCGACATAGCTTAGTTGCAGAGGACTTAAAGTCCTCGTGTCACCGGCCGGGATAGCTCAGTTGGTAGAGCAGAGGACTGAAAATCCTCGTGTCACCAGTTCAAATCTGGTTTCTGGCATAGGATTAATTATTTCTATTCTTCAAATTAAACGTATTTTTAGTAAAAAAGTGCAACCACTCTTTATCCCCCTCTCTTTTTTTGTTCATGTTGGAGATCGATCCGTTCAAAAAGAATGTATAATACTTTATACATAATACATATTCGAAAGGAAAGGTTAAATGAGTTCTGTTTGAAAGAATCAAACAAGTAAAAAAAAGGTATAGATCTACTATAACTATAGTATCCATAGTTGAAGGGGCAGAAATACCCCAAGATGCATTAGATACAATAGAAATTTAATTGTACCCCCCCTCATTTATTG